TGGGAACAATCAATATTCGCGAAGCACGCATTGTTGTATTAGATCTAAGGGTTCTTTCTTGACCTAACTACCTAACTAGAAGTTATAATATGGAAAGACAAAATGTGGAACCTATAAAGGAAAAGATAATAGGAATTTTTTAGAATCTAATTGAACCAAAATACAGATTTTATTTTTTCGAGTGATCTGATCGTGCGATATCTTTTTTTTTTTCTCATTCGAGATACTATGTGAATGAACCTACTATTGAATCTAATGAGTTAAAATTAAAGTAAAAAGTAAAAGAAAAGATTTTATTGTTATAAGGGCACTCTTCGTTCCAAAATATAAAATGTATTCGATACAATTAAAAAAGAAATGATCAAAATAGAAATGATTTTCTAATTTTGTTTCATAGTGACGCAAAGAAAGTTTCATTTTTGAACGAAGTTACACGGCACAGTTCTTATTTTATTATTAGTTTACTCAAGAGTTGCTCAATGAATCTGTTGATTCGGAATCACGGTATGGGTAGATGCCACAGATAATGAATCGATTTCTTTTTATACCTCTGTCACTCTATCTTTGTTAGTGCCGCCTATAATAATTGATTGATGAATCAAAAACTTTCAATTTAACTTATTCTTTCAATTGGTATTTTTGTTTATCCTCGTATCTCGCAAAAATGGAAACTTAGGTAAGTGCTTTATAAACATATGTATAATAAAGAACATATTTCATTTAGCTCCTTCATGCCTACTATAACTAGTTATTTCGGTTTTCTACTAGCGGCTTCAACTATAACCTCAGTCCTATTTATTGGTCTAAGCAAGATACGACTTATTTGAAATTAATCGAATAAACAATTCATAAAGAGAAACCTTTCCGTGAGATTCCATGTATTCTATGAGTTCCTTACCGTGTCAATTGCCAATTCTTGGTCATTGCGATTCATGGGCAATTCGGATTAAGATTTAGGGATAGATATTACCTCTCTTTTCCCCTTTTCAAACAAATTGAAATGAAATGATTGAAGTTTTTCTATTTGGAATCGTCTTAGGTCTAATTCCTATTACTTTGGCTGGATTATTCGTAACTGCATATTTACAATACAGACGTGGTGATCAGTTGGACCTTTGATTAATTAACATCTCTTTTTTTGATTGACCTCCTCTTTTCTTTATTCTTTAATCCACAGGAGGTCAAATTCAGATTGCTGTTCAAGTTAGTGAAGTTAGTTCAGTGTAATTCCAACTAACAAAAACGGAATCACGCTCTGTAGGATTTGAACCTACGACATTGGGTTTTGGAGACCCACGTTCTACCAAACTGAACTAAGAGCGTTTTCTTATCACAATAGATAAGACTATAAAGAAAAGGATTCTTTTTGTAACTCCAACACATCTTGTATGCATATACTATTATAGTATCATAAAATGAAAAATTATGTATATCCAATTTTAATTGATCTCAATTGATTCTTCGTTACTGCTCAGAGGAGAAGTAATAGGTAGGGATGACAGGATTTGAACCCGTGACATTTTGTACCCAAAACAAACGCGCTACCAAGCTGCGCTACATCCCTTTCAATTGGTCTACAGTGTCATTGTAGAGAATACCTGTCTTGTTTTCCACATCCTTATTTCCTCCATTGATATACACAATTTTTCTTCCCATTTCTTCTTTTTTTTTTTATCATATTATTATATATTAACATATAATAATAAAAGACTTATATACATATAAAATATGAAACCCACCCTAAAAATGAAATAAAAAATAAATGAATATTTTTGGGGAATGCTCAGGAGTAAAGAAACTTCTTTTTATGTTTTAAGAAAAAGAAAATCTTATCTAGCGAATCTTCAATTTGAATCGGGAATTCTGTGTACAAATACAAGTGGTCCATATGCATCTGATCATATATGTATTACCATTATGTATTACAATAAATAAGGAGGATTTTAAATGCGAGATCTAAAAACATATCTTTCCACGGCACCGGTACTAAGTACTATATGGTTCGGGTCCTTAGCAGGTCTATTGATAGAGATTAATCGTTTATTCCCGGATGCGTTGACATTCCCTTTTTTTAATTAACATGAGAAGGGGTGAAGAATATTAGAGATACAATCAAATATCTGTGACTAATTCCTTTCCCCCTCCTCTTTTTTTCTCTTTTTTAGAATTTTATAAGGGACGAGTAAGAGAAAGAATAAAAGTGGATTTAACCTCAGCGAAACTCGGGTTCAGACTCGAATCAAATTAAGAATAGAGGGAAAACGTAAATGTAAATGTTGGTCTAGTGCAAGAGTATCATACAAGATCCTTAAATTAAATACTGTACTGCGATTAGAAATATAGTTATAGTTAGAAATCATTGTATTACTTATTATTTACTATTACTCTATTGATATTGATTACAACGAAATCCTTCATATCATAATTGGATTTTGAGTTAGCAACTTCTATTTTTTTTCCTTACTTTCTTCGGATCGAAAATAGAAGACTTGAATGAATAAAAAAAAACAAAGGAGGTTCATGGCCAAGAGTAAAGATGCCCGAATAAGGGTTCTTTTGGAATGTACTAGTTGTGTACGAGGCGGTGTTAATAAGGAATCAACAGGCATTTCCAGATATATTACTGAAAAAAATCGACACAATACGCCCGGTCGATTGGAATTGCAAAAATTCTGTCCCTATTGTTATAAACATACGATTCATGGGGAGATAAAAAAATAGATCGAACCGAGGTGTCACCCTTCCAAGGAACAGTAAAAATAATATAGTAAAATAATATAGTATATAATATTATATAATATATATAACATATATTTAAATAGAAATAAACCAAATCCTATTTCTGAATTCTAATTCATTTTTGATCCGAACGAAATAGGATTTTCGGGATAAGGAATAAACAAACCATGGATAAATCCAAGCGACCTTTTCTTAAATCCAAGCGATCTTTTCGCAGGCGTTTGCCCCCGATCCAATCGGGGGATCGAATTGATTATAGAAACATGAGTTTAATTAGTCGATTTATTAGTGAACAAGGAAAAATATTATCTAGACGAGTGAATAGATTGACTTTGAAACAACAACGATTAATTACTATTGCTATAAAACAAGCTCGTATTTTATCTTCGTTACCTTTTCTTAATAATGAGAAACAATTTGAAAGAACCGAGTCGACCGCTAGAACTACTGGTCTTAGAACCAGAAATAAATAGGCTTACTCTTCAATTGAATCGAAATTCCAATTCGAACTCAAACGCAGATTTGATGTTTTGTTCGAAAAATCTAAGAATCGAGATTTGATTGTTGTGTTGTAAGAAACAAAAATAATCGGGGAAGAAGAAGAAATCCTTTTTTTTTTATTGAACATATTCCTTCATTTTGACGACTTTATCATATTTTATCATACTAATTTAGAATCTACCTTCCCGGAGTTCATTCTCCGGGGAACTCCATTTATTTAAATCATTAAATCATTCCGGTGAATTCTTTACAATCTCTTTATTTTATGATCTCATTGGAAATCATATAAAGACAATTCCTATTGGATATAGCTATTTGTGCAAGTATTTTACGATTAAGAAGTAACTGCCTCTTGTACAGATCGTGTATAAATCTACTATAACTATAGGATGCCCCATTCTCGTGAATTACTGCATTTATCCGAGTGATCCACAAACGACGAAAATCTCTCTTTTGCCGATCTCTATCCCGATGAGTCGAAACCAAAGCTCTGATTTTCTGTTGAGTAATAGTTCGAGTAAGTCTTGAATGGGCTCCTCGAAAGCTTGATGTAAATAAACGAATTTTTGTTCTACGTCTACGAGCTATATATCCTCGTCTAGTTCTGGTCATTGAATAAATGAAACTTTGATGAATAACTAATTGATTTCCTTTCTTTCAGTTATCCTTGTACCCTTTCCTGGTCTATTAATAACAAAGCGGATTCTTCCAATGTATAAAATAAAAATTCCAATGGCTTTTGCTACTATAACCTTCCCGACCACGATTTTTTTTTCTTTTTTCTATGCATTTCACCTCGAAATAAGAAATAGTATTGATACTAGGTATCAAAAACATAGTAAATTAACTAAAAAAGTAGTCAATTTGAAATTAAATGGATAAAGAAATAGTGGGTTCCATCGTTTCTATGGTTACTTCTTAAACGGTGAGGTCCTTTCTATACACCGGAGCTCCTTCCTTCATTTAATAAATCTTATTGGTAACTTGTACAGTTCACACTCTTTGGCTCTACCCATGAATTATCCAGTAATAGGTCTTTCACAATGAGATCTACCTATACAGTAACGGTATTTAATTATGAAGGTTAGCTAAGTAGCTGACCCTGTTAGTCCGTTCTTGCAAGAGTGGGAGCCCAATCTTTCTGCTGATTTTCCCCGCTTAATGGATAACCCTTTTGCCAATGGGGAATTGCTTATTATCTTAAATTTAGGTGATTGTATTTGCACCGACGGAAACCATAAATTTCATACACAATACACAATAGGGGAATATGATAGATCTTTTTTTTTTTAGTTTAGATAGTGAATGGAGTTCTTCCATTCTATTCACTGGTACTGATCATTGATACTGGAAAAGTTGTTTTTCGTCCCAGTCCATGATCTGAACGAGTCGCACATACACCCTAGTACATGTTCCTCGGCGCTGAGGACACCCCCGAAGAGCGGGGGATTTCGTGACATTTCTGATTGGCTGTCTTGTGTTTCTAATAAGTTGTTTAATAGTTGGCATGCTGAATCATATACATAATGTACTGGTTTAGATCGATCCTAACCGGATGATTATGAATTACCCCCATTTTATTTAATTTAATGAAAATGAAACCCGGTAAGAAGATCTCAAATCACGGATTTGCACGAAATCCTTTCTTTTTTCATTGAACCGCTACAAGATCAACAATTCCATGAGTTTGGGCTTCTGTTGCTGACATAAAAACATCCCTTTCCAGGTCTTCGGATACAACCCATAAGGGTTTGCCCGTTCTTTGTACATAAACCTTTGTGATGATTTCGCGCAGTTTCAGTAGTTCTTCCGCTTCCATGACAAATTCTCCGGCTTGTGCCTCATAAAAAGCGGCAGCCGGTTGATGGATCATTACCCTGATGATATAACATAATAAATGATTTCTCTATCTCGTATGATGAGTCGAAGAGAAGAGATAAAGAATAACAAGAAAAAAAGATAGAATTGAACAACCGTACAGGCATCTTTTGCGAATTGCATACGGCTCTACAATGGAATTGACTTTTACCTGCCATCGAAAAATGTAGGATCTGTCAGATCCAGATCGGTAAATGATCCAATTACCACCCTTCCTTTCGGAGAAGTTAAAAAATACTATGATGGCTCCGTTACGTTATATATTTATTTCCTCTATGATTCAGCAATCCCAAAGTTTCTTTTTGATCTGATCAAATAAAATAAGAACCAAATAAGATTATTTTTTATTTTCGTATCCTTTCATAACATAAAGATTGTTAAGAGCCTTCTGGTGTGAAAACAAAAAGTTTGTGACGCTGAAACGGACCCCCGATAGATAAGATAAAATCGGAAATACCCTTTATCTCATACTTCTCTTTCGATACATAATCTAATGTTTTGAAAAAAAAACAATAAAGAATTTTCTCATATCGAATTCGAAGTGCCATGCTATTATTACTTAATATTCATATTTCATATGGCGAAGGCATAGTCTGCTTTTTTCTATCAAATAAAAAACTCATTGGCGCCAAGCGTGAGGGAATGCTAGACGTTTGGTAATTGTTCCTCCGACCAGGATAAAAGATCCCATTGAAGCGGCTAATCCCAGGCATATTGTATGTACCTCTGGTGGCACAAATTGCATAGTATCATAAATAGCTATTCCGGGTAGTACCCATCCGCCAGGAGAATTTATAAAAAAATACAGATCTTTGTTTTCATCCTCTATACTGAGATATATCATAAGACCAATAAGTTGATTCGAGATCTCGCTCTCAACCTCTTGGCCTAAAAAAAGTAATCTTTCTCGATAAAGTCGGTTGATTAGGATAAAATTGTATCCCTCAGGAACCGTACATGCACCTTTTGATGCATACGGTTCTAAAAAAAATCGCGAAAAAGAATCAATGTGTAGATTCCAGCCCTCTTTTTTTTCATAGCAAGCTCTTTCTAAAACGAGGGGGCTTTTTCTTCGATTTTTCAAGAAAGATGAGTTTTGACCCTTCCATATAATATATATAAATATATATAAAATAAAAAAAAAAAGAATTCATTAAACTTATCGAACTAACTTATCATTGATGTATTGTCTCATCGAGATCCGATCCAAATCACGATGTCATTTTCTTGTTTCTAAATGGGCCTTCTTAATTTTTTTAGGTTTATGCTCTACTCCGGGTAAAGATCCGATCGACTTCGATTTGCACATATAGGACAAATGCCCCCAATACCACTTCTTTTTACTACAACTTCCTTTTTTTATTTATTTCATGTCTTCACCAAATATTCGACGTATTCATCCTATTACTCGATTGATTAACAGTTTGAGATCACTCCTATTTCTATTTATAAATAAAATCATTTATGATACAATATAGTAATCATATATTACCAATTGGGTTTTTTATAAACGGAGCCTGTATACTTCATTTTATTGATCCAACTAAGCCAACCATAAATTATTTGATAATATTAATCTGGATCCCCCCAAAAATAAAATGGATCTAATTGAACTTCACGCTCCAAATTGTTGATGATTCAATCAATCTTTCTTGGGCGAAACAGAGGATATCTCGATCGAGGGAGAGAACGGGAAAATACCATATGACCCAATATATCTGACAAGCCGCACTATACGTCAATCCAAGATATATCGTCCTCTCCAGGATTTCGAAAAGGCACTTTTGGAACACCAATAGGCATAAAAAAACAGAAAAAAGAATTTAGTACTTTATTTCACTTTGGTATGGAAACGTAACAATGAGTTTATTGTCTTCATAATATTGGCCTTCATCATATTTTATCCTTAGATTGGATAAGTTCATAAAAGAAGACAGAATGAATAAAGGAAAATTTTTACGAATAGGGCCTTCGAATGATGAACAAGTATGGGTGCATTCACTCATAGAAAATGGGATCAACCCCCATTGCGTATTGGTACTTATTGGGTATAGAATAGATCTGTTTATCTTTGTTCCTACGAACAGAATTGTTCCATTAGTACCAACAGAATAGAACAAATACAAATATTAACATTAACCCTTGCTTCGAGATAATCCACTGAAAAGAGAATATCAATAGCATAGTTTTTTCTAATGCAATAAAGTTACATAGTGTCTATTTTTCTTTGATAAAGAGGTATTTCCATGGGTTTGCCTTGGTATCGTGTTCATACTGTCGTATTGAATGATCCCGGTCGATTGATTTCTGTCCATATAATGCATACAGCTCTGGTTGCTGGTTGGGCCGGTTCGATGGCTCTATATGAATTAGCAGTTTTTG